ACTAAATCTAATTATAATAATTACATTAATAGTAGCATTGACTCTTATTTTCGTTCTCACATCTGTATTGGTATTGATAGTAACTTTTTAGGCGATAGTAAAAATTCCAATGAAAGTTACATTTATAATTTCATTTGTAGTGAAAGTGGGAAGATTCGTGAAAGCAAAAATTACAAGATAAGAACTAATATGAATCGTAGTAATTTAATGAGTTCTAAGAATTTATATTTAACTAAAAACTCTACTCACTTGTGGATTCAATGCGACAATTGTTATGAATTAATATATAAGAAAACCGAAATGAATGTTTGTGAAGAATGTGGACATTATTTGAAAATGACTAGTTCAGAGAGAATCGAGCTTTCGATTGATCGGGGTACTTGGAACCCTATGGATGAAGACATGTTCTCTGCGGATCCCATTAAATTTCATTCGCGAGAGGATACTTATAAAAAGCGTATTGACTCTGCTCAAAAACTGACAGGATTGACTGACGCTATTCAAACGGGTACAGGTCAACTAAACGGTATTCCGGTAGCCATTGGGGTTATGGATTTTCAGTTTCTGGGGGGTAGTATGGGATCCGTAGTAGGCGAAAAAATAACTCGTTTGGTTGAGTATGCTACCAATCAACGTTTACCTCTTATTTTAGTGTGTTCTTCCGGAGGAGCACGAATGCAAGAAGGAAGTTTAAGTTTGATGCAAATGGCTAAAATTTCTGCGGTTTTATGTGATTATCAATCAAGTAAAAAGTTATTCTATATATCAATTCTTACATCTCCTACTACCGGTGGGGTGACAGCTAGTTTTGGTATGTTGGGGGATATTATTATTGCCGAACCCTATGCCTATATTGCGTTTGCGGGTAAAAGAGTAATTGAAGAAACATTGAAAAAAGCCATGCCTGAAGGTTCACAGGCGGCTGAATCTTTATTACGTAAGGGCTTGTTGGATGCAATTGTACCACGTAATACTTTAAAAGGTGTTCTGAGTGAGTTATTTCAGCTCCATGCTTTTTTTCCTTTGAACAAAAATTAAATCAAATATAACAGTTAGCTTATCAGAATTAAACAAAAACCCTGAAAAATGCATTTTTATTTAGAATCATTTTTTTTATGTTTACTACTCAGTAAACCTCTATCAACAAGATAAAAAGTGAATTTTTGCTTTCGGGAAGTTCAAATTCGACTAGACAAATAAAACAAAGTTCGTTTTCCTCTCTTGCTTGCATATGTATAGATATCTCAAATAGAGATATATACAGATCTATAGAGAGTCTTCCATCTTTATTGCATTTCCCGAAAACTCCCGGTTTTTGGATCAGATTCTAATAAATTGTGTAGAAATTTGTAATGGAATAAAAATTTTTATTTATTAATCACTACATATAAATAGAAGACAAAAATAACAAAAAGAATCATAGGGATTATGATACATCTATTTTATTTTGTTTATTTTGAAAGATGAATAAGTCCATTTATTTATTTTGGCGCTTCTTGTACCTAATTTTTTATTCTATTTCTATTAGGTTCTATTCTATATATTTATATTAGGTTGTATATTTGTATTAGATATATATTTACTTAAAGATACTTAAGTATAATTATATAATATATATAATAGAAATAATAAAAATACAAGATATTATAATATATCTTTAGAATTCAGAATATAACAATAACAGGTACAAATATTAAATTGAGGTACCCATTTTATGACAACTTTCAACAACTTACCCTCTATTTTTGTGCCTTTAGTAGGCCTAGTCTTTCCGGCACTTGCAATGGCTTCTTTATTTCTTCATATTCAAAAAAATAAGATTTTTTAGATCGGATGAGACCTAATCGTATCACTCCTTTTTTATTTTAAAAACTTCGATTCGATAAGACCCATTTGGTAGAATATTGTATAACACATAGATTCCTACAAACATAAATTAAAAAAAAGCTCTTATGCATGTGTAAACGTATTATTATATGGGTAAATAAATTTGCGCTCTTTTGAAAAAAGTATCATCATCGGGCCGATGTATGAAATTCAAGTCAATGTATTTATTTGTATGTATATAGCTATAGGGGATCATATAAAGGAAGGAGATGTTATTCTTTTAGATATAAAAAATTCTATGAATTACTCCTAAGGTAAAGGTTCACAACAAATATAGTTGATGAGAGTCACTTTGAAAAAAAGGAAAGTCATATTTTCTCAATTCCAAAAAATTGTATAACTGGATCTAATATATATGAGTTGGCGATCAGAATCTATATGGATAGAATTTATAACGGGGTCTCGAAAAACAAGTAATTTCTTCTGGGCCTTTATACTATTTTTAGGTTCATTAGGATTCGTATTGGTTGGAACTTCCAGTTATCTTGATATAAATTTTATATCGTTATTTCCGTCTCAGCAAATTGTTTTTTTTCCGCAAGGGATTGTGATGTCGTTCTATGGGATCGCAGGTCTCTTTATTAGTTGCTATTTGTGGTGCACTATTTTGTGGAATGTGGGTAGTGGTTATGATCTTTTAGACCGAAAAGAAGGAATAGTGCGTATTTTTCGTTGGGGATTTCCTGGAAAAAGTCGTCGCATCTTTTTACGATTCCTTATGAAAGATATTCAGTCCATCAGAATAGAAGTTAAAGAGGGTGTTTCTGCTCGGCGTGTCCTTTATATGGAAATTCGAGGTCAAGGGGCTATTCCTTTAATTCGTACTGATGAGAATTTTACTACACGAGAAATTGAGCAAAAAGCTGCCGAATTGGCTTACTTCTTGCGTGTACCAATTGAAGTTTTTTGAAATGAATTAATTTTAAAAGACTAAACGCTTTGGCAGTAGGAAGAAAAAACTAAAGAATTTCTTTATTTTTTTCAATTGAACATTCATCTATTCTTTTATTCTTTTAGGCTCATTTTTTTTTATATATTTGATAGAAAAGGAGTTTCTTCGTATAGAAATTTGAAAACGTTATTTTAGTGTTGATCGAAAAAAGTCGGAATAACATCCTAGAAACAAAAATTTTTTATTGATTCAAATTGGAAGTTTATTCTGAGTCTATTTCTGTATTCTTTATAGATTCAAAGCAAAGACTAAGTATTTAATCAAAAGAAAAAGATAAAATGGATTCATAGGCTGAATACATTCTATTCGAATTATAATAGAAACTCATGCTCGATAGAAATATTAGATCTAATAGAATCAACAAATGAGGCAGGTTCATTAACAATTCACAGATTCAAAATGGCAAAAAAGAAAACATTCATTCCTTTTTTTTATTTTACATCTATAGTCTTTTTGCCCTGTTTGATCTCTCTCTGCTGTAATAAAAGTTTGAAAACTTGGATTACTAATTGGTGGAATACTAGACAATGCGAAACCTTTTTGAATGATATTCAAGAAAAAAGTGTTCTAGAAAAATTCATACAATTAGAGGAACTATTCCAGCTGGATGAAATGATAAAGGAATACCCAGAAACCGATTTACAACAATTTCGTCTAGGAATCCACAAAGAAACGATACAATTCATCAAGATACATAATGAGTATCGTATCCATACAATCTTGCACTTCTCGACAAATCTAATATCTTTCGTTATTCTAAGTGGTTATTCCTTTTGGGGTAAGGAAAAGCTTTTTATTCTGAATTCTTGGGTTCAAGAATTCCTATATAATTTAAGTGATACAATTAAAGCTTTTTCTATTCTTTTATTAACTGATTTATGTATCGGATTCCATTCGCCTCACGGTTGGGAACTAATGATTGGTTATATTTACAAAGATTTTGGGTTTGCTCATTATGAGCAAATTTTATCTGGTCTAGTTTCTACCTTTCCAGTCATTCTTGATACAATTTTAAAATATTGGATCTTTCGTTATTTAAATCGTGTATCTCCATCACTTGTAGTGATTTATCATGCAATAAATGACTAAAAAATGATTCACTGATCCAATTCTAATCTTTCTTACCTTGATACATCATAACCAAATCAAAGTCGTATTTACTTTACTCTTTTTACCCACGAGGTATTCCTTGTATATTTCAACAAAAAAAAAATTATTTTTTCAGTAAACGTAAATAGCAGAATTGTGGCTAGGGAAGTATATTATCAACCTACCTAACTTTATTGTAGAAATTTTCGGGATAAATGATTGGACCATGCAAACTAGAAATACCTTTTCTTGGATAAGGGAAGAGATTACTCGCTCCATATCTGTCTCACTCATGATATATATAATAACTTGGGCATCCATTTCAAGTGCATATCCGATTTTTGCCCAGCAGAATTATGAAAATCCACGAGAGGCAACTGGGCGTATTGTATGTGCCAATTGCCATTTAGCTAATAAGCCCGTGGATATTGAGGTTCCACAAGCGGTACTTCCTGATACTGTATTTGAAGCAGTTGTTAAAATTCCTTATGATATGCAACTAAAACAAGTTCTAGCTAATGGTAAAAAAGGAGCTTTGAATGTGGGAGCTGTTCTTATTTTACCGGAGGGGTTTGAATTAGCCCCCCCTGATCGTATTTCACCCGAGATGAAAGAAAAGATAGGAAATCTGTCTTTTCAAAATTATCGTCCCAATAATAAAAATATTCTTGTGATAGGTCCTGTTCCTGGTCAAAAATATAGTGAAATAACCTTTCCTATTCTTGCCCCTTCCCCTGCTACTAATAAAGATGTTCACTTCTTAAAATATCCTATATACGTAGGCGGAAACAGGGGAAGGGGCCAGATTTATCCTGATGGTAGCAAAAGTAACAATACAGTTTATAATGCTACGGCAGGAGGGATAATAAGCAAAATTTTAGGAAAAGAAAAGGGGGGATACGAAATAACCATAGTGGATGCATCGAATGGACGCCAAGTGATTGATATTATTCCTCGAGGCCTAGAACTTCTTGTTTCAGAGGGCGAATCCATTAAACTCGATCAACCATTAACGAGTAATCCTAATGTGGGTGGATTTGGTCAGGGGGATGCGGAAATAGTACTTCAAGAT